AAAATAATATTAGTAAATTTAGTACAATATATTTTAGTCAATTTTTAATAGACGTTTTTAGGTTAACGATTATGTGTGTTAAAATTGATGCACATATATATATATATAATGCGATGCCAATTTATATCTCAACTTGTTGGCTAGCGCGCTTCTAGGGTCCTCCTTGGTTTAGGGGTTTGACAAGGATAACAGGATACACTGAGCGTAGGGGGGTAGGGGGGTTTGTCGCGCAAAAACCAAAGGGGGCAGATATAGTATAGTTGAAGAAAGAAATAATATTATATGCACTTGATTGAGAAGTATGTAATTCTTAGTTTTATGTCTTATAATAATTAATTCCTTTTATCACAATCATAGAAAATGCTCAACCTTAGTTTAATTATTTGTGTTTACACTCTGAGATGCAAGGTGAAAGGAAACCAAAAAAGAGAACCCCTATGCATATAAAAGAACGCTAGGCTAGGTGGGTAACGAGACATATGTACTACACCATTAATCAGATGCCAGATATAATTATCCGAGGGTGGAATACTACAGTTTATGCCCCTGAAATAGGAACCAGATGCCAGTAATAGTTCATATTGTGCAACCCCCACAATTTGTGTCCCTGATTCTATCATGCATGATATGCCTTTATATAAATTAGTTGGTGGTCTCTTACTACATTAATATGTTTTTATGGGATTTTAGTTGATTATTTCAAGGAAAGATTTGAGGTCAATTTTTAAGGGAATAATATATTACCCGGGTTAATATAATTAAATCCTGAGTCATAATATTATGCTTATGTATACCTTAATAATTAGTACCTGCTTTATGGTTAAAATAATTTTATGGTGATAATACATATATGTACTAATACATTAATGTAATATTATGCATAATATGTACTATACCATAAGGGCATGTAATTCTTAATATTATTTTGAGTTATCATAATTAATATAATAGAATGTTATCTTATAATATTATGCTTATGTATACCTTAATAATTAGTACCTGCTTTATGGTTAAAATAATTTTATGGTGATAATACATATATGTACTAATACATTAATGTAATATTATGCATAATATGTACTATACCATAAGGGCATGTAATTCTTAATATTATATAAACTATTTATGTTTAAAATAATCAAAGTTTTGATACATGTACTTTAATATTAGCCAAACACATTAGTATATAGGCAATTTATGTGATTTACATAATTGTGCATCTTATGTGCTGTGCAGAAAATAGTTTAGCTTAGAATTCTGGCTTTGGGAGCCAGGGGTGGGAGTTAAAATCTCTCTTTTCTGGGCTCTAGGGAGGAATTTAACCTCCGATCTCCGGATTACAAGACCGGTGCTTTGGATTTAAGCTACTAGGGCGGCTTAATTTAGTTTCTTGTTTTCTCATAATCCTGCTAGTGGGAAAAAGACAAGAAATAGCATAAAATAAAGGATGGATGCGATTTGTCCAATAATAATATATGGGTGTTCTACCGGTATCCCTCCAATTCAAGTTAGGATAATCATGTCCGCTACTAATGTTCAAAATAAGAATTGGCTAATTGGGCGGAATGTTAGTGCTCGTTGCTTAGATGTATGTAGAAATGGTACTAGTATTAGTACTAAGATAGAGAATAGTAGGGCAAGGACACCTCCTAATTTGTTTGGAATCGATCGTAGAATAGCGTAGGCGAACAGTAAATATCATTCTGGTTTAATGTGTGGGGGAGTAACTAGGGGGTTGGCGGGTGTAAAGTTTTCTGGGTCTCCTAGCATATTCGGGGAAAATAGTGCCACTATTATTAAGGCTATAAATAGAATCATAAATCCTAAAAGGTCTTTGTATGTAAAGTACGGGTGGAATGGAATTTTGTCTGCATCTGTATTTAAACCTATTGGGTTGTTTGAGCCTGTTTNGTGTAAGAATAAAAAGTGAACTAGAGTTGCTCCTGCAATAATAAATGGGAATAAGAAGTGGAATGCGAAGAATCGTGTCAGTGNTGCGTTGTCTACTGAGAATCCACCTCAAATTCATTGTACTAGTATGTCTCCCATGTAAGGTACGGCTGATAGGAGGTTTGTAATTACTGTAGCCCCTCAGAATGACATTTGTCCTCATGGAAGTACATAACCAACAAATGCTGTCATTATAACTAGTAGCAGTAGTACTACACCGATGTTTCATGTTTCTTTGTATAGGTAGGATCCATAGTATAGTCCTCGGGCAATATGTAAATAGATACAAATGAAGAAAAATGATGCTCCGTTAGCGTGAATGTTTCGGATTAGTCAACCATAATTTACATCTCGGCAGATATGGGTGACTGAAGAAAATGCGGTCGAAATGTCGGAAGTATAGTGTATAGCTAAAAATAGGCCTGTTAAGATTTGGGTAATTAAGCAGAGTCCTAGAAGGGATCCGAAATTTCATATTGCTGAAATGTTGGATGGCACGGGTAAATCAATTAGTGAGTCATTGACTATTTTTATTATTGGGTGGGTTTTTCGCAGGCTTGCCATTAGTGGTTCTTATAGTTGAATAACAACGTTGGTTCTTCAAATCATTGGTCTCGGTTAAACTCTGAGTAAGAATTATGACCTATTTTATGTTTTTATTATTGATGGCTTTAATTGTGGGTTTAGTTGCGGTTGCTTCTAATCCTACTCCTTATTTTGCTGCTCTTGGTTTAGTGGTTGCAGCGGGTGTGGGGTGTGGGGTTTTAGTTGGTCATGGGGGATCTTTCTTATCGCTGGTTCTTTTTTTAATTTATTTAGGGGGCATGCTAGTAGTTTTTGCTTATTCGGCAGCTTTAGCCGCTGAGCCCTTTCCTGAAGCTTGGGGTGATCGTTCTGTAATAGGGTATGTTATTATTTATTTATTAGGAGTTTTTTTAGTTGGTTGAGTTTTTTGAGGCGGGTGATATGAGGGTTCTTGAGTGGTGGTTGATGGGCTGAAGGAGTTTTCTGTTTTGCGTGGGGATGCTAGTGGTGTGGCTGTTATATATTCTTATGGTGGTGGAATATTAGTTATTTGTGCTTGGGTGTTGCTTTTAACTTTATTTGTTGTGTTAGAGCTTACTCGGGGGCTTAGTCGTGGGACTATCCGTGCTGTTTAAAATAGAGTTGGGATGGTGCCCAATAGTATGGTTAATAGGAAGACAGTTAGGTATATTTTGATTATACCACGAGTGGTGTCATTTGTTATCTTTGCTATGGTTACTTGCGTTGCTGTTAATCCTTTTGGTCCAATATTTTCAAGCCATGTTTTGTCTAGTTGGGTGGCAATTGTTTGTCCTAGAATAAGTTTTATTTTTGGTATAAGGCGGTGAATAACTATTGGATAATATCCTAACATGTTTGAGAAGTTATGGGTATAAATTGTTGGGGTAATTTTTACTTGTTTGCTTGTTAAACTGGCTAATTCTATGGCCGTCATTAGTCCGATAATTGTGACTAAAAGGGCTCCTATTTTTAGAATAGTTGGTATTGTTATTACTGGTGTTTTTATTGGTAAGAAGTTTTGTGTAATAATTAGTCCTGCAACAATACTTCCTCAGGCGAGTCGTTTAATAGGGTTTATTACAAGTGGGTTATTTTCGTTAATTGGGGATAAAGGTAGGAACCGAGGGGTCCCTATTATTGCGTAGTATACTAGTCGAAAGCTATATACTGCGGTAAATGATGTGGCGATTAGTGTTAAGATAAGGGCTCAGGCGTTCAGATAGGAGGTGTTAAGAGCTTCAATGATTATGTCTTTTGAGAAGAATCCTGCTAAAAATGGGGTACCTGTCAGGGCCAGGCTTCCAATTGTAAAGTAGGTAGAGGTTGCTGGTAAAATATTAAACAGGCCCCCTATTTTCCGAATGTCCTGCTCGTCGTTTAAGCTATGGATGATTGATCCTGAACACAGGAATAACATAGCCTTGAAGAAAGCATGAGTGCAAATGTGGAGAAACGCCAGTTGTGGTTGATTTAGTCCAATAGTGACTATTATTAATCCTAGTTGGCTTGATGTTGAGAAAGCGACAATTTTTTTAATATCATTCTGTGTGAGGGCGCAAACAGCTGTAAATAGCGATGTCAATGCTCCCAGACAGAGGCAGGTAGTTAAAATTATTTGGTTGTTTTCTATCAATGGATGTAGACGAATTAATAGGAAAATGCCTGCAACTACTATAGTGCTAGAGTGCAGTAGGGCAGACACTGGTGTGGGGCCCTCCATGGCGGATGGTAGCCAGGGATGAAGGCCAAATTGGGCCGACTTTCCTGTTGCTGCTAGTGTGAGCCCTATTAAGGGGATTGTCATATCAAAATTTTTTGATAGGGTAAAGATCTGTTGTATTTCTCAGGAATTTACTTTTATTGCTAATCAGGCTATGGCTATAATTAGGCCAATATCCCCCACCCGGTTATAGATGACTGCTTGTAGGGCTGCTGTGTTGGCATCTATTCGTCCGCTTCATCATCCGATTAATAAAAATGATATAATTCCCACTCCCTCTCATCCAATAAAGAGTTGAAATATATTATTAGCTGTAACTAGAATAATTATGGCTACTAGGAATATAAGTAAGTATTTAAAGAATCGATCAATGTGGGGGTCAGAGTGTATATATCATAATGCAAACTCTAGGATTGATCATGTTACGTATAAAGCAATGGGGGTGAAAATTAGGGCGTAATGGTCAAACTTAAAGCTAATGTTTACATCAAACGTTTGGGTATTTATTCATTGTCAGTTTGTGATAATGCCCTCTGTTTTTATATCAAGAAAGATGATGAGGGGGAGTAGGCTAATTATAAATGCACAGCTAATAGTGGTTTTAGTTATTTCTGCCATATTAGACTTTTGTTGATTAATATCTAATGTAACAAATAGTGGATATATTAGGATTAAAAATATTAGAAGTAGGGATGTATATATTAGTGAAGTCATTTATAGCTTTTACTTGGAGTTGCACCAAGAGTTTTTGGTTCCTAAGACCAACGGATGAACTATTATCCTTTAAAAGCTTGAGTAAGCCGCGGATTTTAACCGCGGATGTAAGGATTAGCAGTGCTTACTTTTTCTGTTACTTTCTCGGTGAGTAAGGGGATATTAACCCCTATCTTTAGAATCACAATCTAATATCTTAGTTAAACTATACTTACAGTGGCATCATCCTCATATGAGTTCTGGTTTTACTATTAGTAGCATGACGGGTGTTAGATGTAAAATCATCAGCAGATGTTCTCGGGTGTGAAATGGTTGAAGTTCTATAATGTGGTTGGGTGTTGGTCCTCGTTGTGACATAAGAAATATATATAGAGAATAGCTTGCCGTAATTAATGTGCCTAGTCCTGTAATTAAAATTGTTCATGGAGATCAATTAAATAGTGTTGTAATAATTATTAGTTCACCCATTAGATTAGGTAGGGGTGGCAGTGCTAAGTTGGCTAAGTTAGCAATGAATCATCAGACTGCGGTTAGTGGAAAAATAATTTGTAATCCTCGGGCAAGCACCATGGTTCGGCTGTGTGTTCGTTCATATGCTGTGTTGGCTAGGCAGAATAGCATGGAAGACACCAATCCGTGGGCAATTATTAGAATAATTGCTCCTGAAAATCCCCATGGGGTTTGGATTAAGATTCCCCCTGCTACTAGTCCTATATGACTTACAGATGAATATGCAATTAATGACTTTAGGTCTGTTTGTCGAAGGCAAATTGATCCGGTCATGATAATACCTCAGAGGGCTAAAATAATAAATGGGTAGGCTAATTCTTTTGATAGTGGGTCTAGTATAATTATTATTCGCATTATTCCGTACCCTCCTAGTTTTAGTAGAACAGCGGCTAGTACTATTGACCCTGCTACGGGGGCTTCTACGTGCGCTTTTGGTAGTCATAGATGTACTCCGTATAGTGGTATTTTTACTAAAAATGCGATTAAACATCCTGCTCATCAGATTATATGGCCTCAAGAGTTAAGTTGAAGTGGCTGTGAATATTGAAGTACTAGTATTGATAGTGTTCCTGTTGATTGTTGTAGTAGAAGTAGGGCAACCAGAAGTGGCAAGGACCCCGCTAGGGTATAAAACAAAAAGTAGGTTCCTGCATTAAGTCGTTCGGTTTGGTTACCTCATCGGGTGATAATGATAAGGGTGGGGATTAATGTGGCTTCAAATATAATATAGAACATAATGATTTCTGTAGCACCGAATGCTATAATTAAAAAGGTTTGTAATGAGGCAAGGAGTATAATATAAGTACGTTGTCGGCTAATTGGTTCAGGCTTGATGTGGTTTTGGCTGGCTAGAATTATAAGGGGTAATAGTCAACATGTTAGTACTAGTAGTGGGGTGGATAATGGGTCTGTAGCTAGGTATGCATTAGAAGTTGTTCATCCAGTTTCAGATGTTCATTTTAATCATGTGAGGCTAATTAGGGCGATTAAAAGGCTATGTATGGTTGTGGTAGTTCATAGTCATTTGGGGGCTGCTAGTAAGATTGTTGGGAATAATATGAATGTGGGGATTAATACTTTTAGCATTGTAACAGGTTTAGGTTTTGTAGCCGGTCAGTCCCATGGGTGCGGGCAGTGGCTACTAGCAGTGCTAGCCCGGTGCTAGCTTCGCAGGCGGAGAAAGCTAATAACAGTATAGGGGTAGTTGAGAATCCTGTTGATTCAAATTGTAGGGCCCACAGGGCCAATGCAATAAATAGTGATAGTATTATTCCTTCAAGACATAATAGTGCGGAGAGCAGGTGTGTCCGATGAAAAGCCAACCCTATTAGTCCAAGAATAAATGCTGAGCTAAAGCTAAAGTGTACTGGTGTCATAAGAGAGTCATGGATTTAAACCACGATTTTCTGAGCCGAATTCAGAGGTCTTATTTTGGACTAATTCTCTATTCTGCCCATTCTAAGCCACCTTGGGTTCATTCATAAATTAGTCCTAGTGTTAGTAGAATCAGGACTGTTGTGGCTCAAAAGAAGGTTCCGGCAGGGTCTTGAAGTTGATCTCCTCATGGTAGGGGGAGAAGTAGTGCGATTTCTAGGTCAAATAATAAAAATAAAATTGCTACCAGGAAAAATCGCAATGAAAATGGTAGGCGGGCTGACCCTAATGGGTCGAATCCGCATTCGTAAGGTGATAATTTCTCTGCGTCGGGGTTTATTTGTGGTAATCAAAAAGATACGACTGCTAAAATTAGGGATAAGGCTATTGTGATTATTAGAATAGTTATGGTTAAGTTCATTATCTTTCCTTGGGGTTTAACCAAGACTGTGTGATTGGAAGTCACTTGTACTAGCTTTAATACTAGAAAGATATGAGCCTCATCAGTAGATAGATACGTAGAGGAATAATCATACTACGTCAACAAAGTGTCAGTATCAGGCAGCGGCTTCAAAGCCAAAGTGGTGTTCGGATGTAAAGTGGTATTGGATTTGTCGTAGTAGGCAGACTGCTAGGAAGCTTGACCCGATGATAACATGTAGGCCGTGGAACCCTGTGGCTACGAAGAATGTTGAGCCGTAGACTCCATCTGCAATTGTGAATGGTGCTTCATAATATTCTATGGCTTGGAGTGCAGTGAAGTATAACCCTAACACAATGGTTAATGCTAAAGACTGAATAGCTTGTTTTCGTGCTCCTTCTATAATGCTATGGTGGGCTCATGTTACTGTAACACCCGATGCTAGTAGAACAGCTGTATTTAGTAATGGCACTTCGAAGGGGTCTAATGGGGTAATGCCTGTTGGTGGTCAGCATCCGCCTAGCTCTGGTGTTGGTGCTAAACTTGAGTGATAAAAAGCTCAGAAGAACCCTAAGAAGAAAAATACTTCAGAGGTGATGAATAAAATTATTCCGTATCGTAGACCTTTTTGCACTGGGGGTGTGTGGTGGCCTTGGAAGGTTCCTTCTCGGATGATATCACGTCACCATTGATACATTGTAAGGAGTAGTAGAATTATTCCTAGAGTTATTAACGTTGTTGAGTGGAAGTGAAATCAAATTGCTAGGCCGGATGTTATTAGTAGGGCGGCAATAGCTCCGGTAAGGGGTCATGGGCTTGGATCAACTATATGATAGGCATGTGCTTGGTGGGCCATTAGACGTTTTCTTGTAAATAAAGACTTAGAAGAAGTACAAATACATAGGCTTGAATTATGGCTACTGCTACTTCCAGTAGTGTAAGTAGGAAAAGTACTGTAGCAGTTAAGATTGCTACTGTTGGCATTAATGGTAGTAGTACAAATACAGCTGTGGCAATTAATTGAATTAATAAGTGACCTGCGGTCAGGTTGGCTGTGAGTCGTACCCCCAGGGCTAAGGGCCGAATAAATAAGCTAATTGTTTCGATAATAATTAGTACTGGAATTAGTGGAATTGGGGTCCCCTCTGGTAGGAGGTGTCCTAGGGCAACTGTAGGTTGATTTCGTATTCCAATAATTACGGTAGCAAGTCATAATGGTACGGCAAATCCCATGTTTAGTGATAGTTGCGTTGTAGGTGTAAATGTATATGGTAGGAGGCCAATTATATTAATTGTAATTAAAAAAACTATTAGTGAAGCTAGTAATAGTGCTCATTTGTGTCCTGCTAAGTTTAATGGCATTATTAATTGATTTGTTGATCGAACCACAAATCATTGTTGTATTGAAACAAGTCGGTTATTAATTCATCGGGGCGATGGATTAGGGTAAAATACTCAGGGTAGTGCAATTGCAATTGCAATTAGGGGGATTTCTAAGAACGATGGGCTTGCAAATTGGTCAAAAAAACTCGTTATCATGGTCAGTTTCAGGATTCAGTTTCATGTTTTTTAGCACTTACTGAAGTTGGTTCATTTGGGGAGGTGTAGTTTAAAATTTTGGATGGAATAATAATTAAGAACACTAGTCAAGAGAATACTAAAATTATAAATCAGGGATTTGGATTTAATTGTGGCATATCATTAGGGGTGGTCGGGAGTCACCAAATTCTGGATTAAAAGTCCAGCGCTTGTGTCCAATAGTTTAGCTTCCTAATGAGGCGTCTGCTAGTGTAAGGGATGATCAGTTTTCGAAGTGTTCTAGTGGAACTGCTTCAACTACAATTGGTATAAAGCTATGATTGGCTCCACAAATTTCAGAGCATTGTCCATAGAATAGGCCTGGGCGAGAGGTAATGAAGGCTGTTTGATTTAGTCGGCCTGGGACTGCATCCATTTTTACGCCTAGGGATGGGACGGCTCAAGAGTGTAGTACATCTTCGGCGGAAACTAAAATTCGAATTGGTGACTCTATTGGAACTACTACTCGGTGGTCTGTTTCTAGAAGTCGAAATTGTCCGGGGGTAAGATCTTGGGTTGGTACTATATAAGAATCGAAGCCCAGGTCTTCATAGTCTGTATATTCGTAGCTTCAGTATCATTGATGGCCGACTGCTTTAATTGTTAAATGTGGATCATTAATTTCATCTATAAGATATAAAATACGTAGTGATGGTAAAGCAATAAGCACTAAAATAAGGGCTGGTAAGATGGTTCAAATAATTTCAATTTCTTGAGAGTCTAAAATATATTTATTAGTAAGTTTAGTAGATACTATTGCAATAATAATGTATAATACTAAAGTACTAATTAGAAGAACAATTATCAGGGCATGGTCATGGAAGTGGAGAAGCTCTTCTATAACGGGTGATGCTGCGTCTTGAAATCCTAGTTGTGTTGGGTGTGCCATTACTTTCAATAAGACATGCAGGGATTTAACCTACAATTTCACCTTGACAAGGTGATGTTATTCATTTTACTAATATCTTGAAGGAAGTGACAGAGTGGTTATGTGGCTGGCTTGAAACCAGCATATGGGGGTTCAATTCCTCCCTTTCTCGTTAATTTGATCGAATTTGAACAAATGCAGGTTCTTCGTATGTGTGGTAGGGTGGCGGGCAGCCGTGAAGTCACTCTACATTTGTAGATGTTAATTCTACGGATAATACTTCTCGTTTAGCAGCGAAGGCTTCTCATAGGATAAATAAGAATATAATTACTGCTACTAGTGAAATTAATGATCCAATTGATGATACTGTATTTCATAGGGCATAGGCGTCTGGGTAATCAGAGTATCGTCGTGGTATACCTGCTAGTCCTAGGAAGTGTTGTGGGAAGAATGTAAGATTTACTCCAATAAACATAACTCCGAAATGGATTTTTGTTCATGTGCTGTGCAGTGTATATCCTGTCAGTAAGGGGAATCAATGTACGAAGGCTGCCATAATAGCGAATACTGCACCCATAGATAAGACATAGTGGAAGTGTGCTACTACATAATAAGTGTCATGAAGTACAATATCAAGTGAAGAGTTAGATAATACAATTCCTGTAAGTCCCCCCACTGTAAATAGGAAAATAAATCCAAGGGCTCATAGTATTGGGGTTTCTCACTTAATAGACCCTCCGTGAAGTGTGGCGAGCCAGCTAAATACTTTTACACCTGTTGGAATTGCGATAATTATTGTTGCTGATGTGAAGTAGGCTCGAGTGTCTACGTCCATTCCTACGGTGAATATGTGGTGAGCTCATACGATAAATCCTAGAAGTCCGATGGCCATTATGGCTCAAACTATTCCTATGTAACCAAATGGTTCTTTTTTACCTGAGTAGTAAGCTACAACGTGAGAAATAATACCAAATCCAGGAAGAATAAGAATATATACTTCTGGGTGGCCAAAGAATCAGAATAGGTGTTGATAAAGGATTGGGTCTCCTCCCCCGGCAGGATCAAAGAATGTGGTGTTTAGGTTTCGGTCTGTTAAAAGCATTGTAATGCCAGCAGCTAGAACAGGGAGAGATAGAAGAAGAAGTACGGCAGTTACAAGGACTGATCATACAAATAAGGGGGTTTGATATTGAGATAGGGCTGGAGGTTTTATATTAATTGTTGTGGTAATAAAATTAATTGCTCCTAGAATTGATGACACACCTGCTAAATGTAGTGAAAAAATTGTAAGGTCTACTGAAGCTCCGGCATGGGCTAAATTTCCAGCTAAGGGGGGGTACACTGTTCATCCGGTTCCGGCTCCAGCTTCAACAGCGGAAGAGGCCAGAAGAAGTAAAAATGATGGGGGCAGTAATCAGAAGCTTATGTTATTTATTCGTGGGAATGCTATGTCGGGGGCTCCAATTATTAGGGGCACAAGTCAGTTGCCAAATCCTCCAATGAGAATAGGTATTACTATAAAGAAAATTATTACGAAGGCGTGGGCGGTAACGATTACGTTATAAATTTGGTCGTCGCCTAAGAGTGCTCCGGGCTGATTTAATTCAGCTCGGATAAGAAGACTTAGTGCGGTTCCAACTATGCCAGCTCAAGCACCAAATACAAGATAAAGGGTGCCAATGTCTTTGTGATTAGTAGAGAAAAATCAACGCGTGATTGCCACAGGTAGGGTGGCCGAACATTTAGGTAGTGGATTGTAGCTCCGAAGATAGAGGTTTAAATCCTCTCCTTATCAACCCCGTGGTGAATAACACGTAGGATTGCAAATCCTGAAATGTAGATTAATACTCTGCCGGGGTTTTCCCGCCTTGCTAGGCCAAACGGCGGGAAAAGTTAGATGAATGCTCGCTGGCTTGAGTGCTTAGCTGTTAACTAAGAGTTTGTAGGATCGAGGCCTTCTCATCTAGTAAGGCCTTAGCTTAATAAAAGTATCTGATTTGCATTCAGGAGATGTGAGTTAATGTCTTGCAGGCCTTATCAGGGACTAGAAGATTTTCACTTCTATTTAAAGCTTTGAAGGCTTCCGGTTTATTGTATTATCCTAAATCCCTAGGTGGTAATTGTCATAATGGCGGGGGTTATTGGTAATAGTCCCAGGGCGGCTGTAGTTAATAGTGCTAGTGGCACATGAGTTTGGGTAGTATTGGTTCGTCAGGGGGTGGTTGAGTTTGTTGTGTTTGGGGACAGGGTTAGTGTCATTGCGTAGCATAGTCGAAGGTAAAAGTATAGGCTAATTAAAGCGGCTAAGGCTATAATAGTGGCAATTATTGGAAGGTCCTGTTTTGTTAGTTCTTGTAGAATTAGTCATTTTGGCATAAATCCTGTTAGTGGTGGTAATCCTCCCAGGGAAAGTAGCCCTAAAATAGTTACTGATACCAGGACTGGGTTTTTCGATCATGATATTGCCAATGTATTAATTTTAGTTGTTATTAGTACTTTCATAGTTAGGAATGTTGCGGAGGTTATAATGATATATGTCCCTAATGCAATTAGGGTAATTTGGGGTATATACTGGATTACAATAATTATTCACCCTATATGGGCGATAGAGGAGTATGCTAAAATTTTTCGTATTTGGGTTTGGTTAAGTCCTCCTCACCCTCCAATTAATGTTGATAAAACTCCTAGGATAGTTAGTAGTGATGTGTCAATGTTTTGTGCTGTTTGAATAATTAATGTAATGGGGGCAAGTTTTTGTCATGTAGATAAGATTAGTCCTGTTAATAAGTCTAACCCTTGTAATACTTCTGGCAGTCAGAAGTGTATTGGTGCAAGCCCAATTTTTAGTGCTAGGGCTATCATGAATATTGTGGTGGCAGTTGTGTTAGATAAATTGTTAATGTCTCATTCTCCTGTTATTCAAGCATTTGTGGTGCTTGCGAATAGTATTATTGCTGCTGCAGTGGCTTGGGTTAGGAAATATTTTGTTGTTGCTTCTACTGCCCGGGGGTGGTGGTGTTGTGCTATCAAGGGCATGATTGCTAGTGTATTAATTTCTAGTCCTATTCATGCTAGCACTCAGTGTGAGCTGGCGAAGGTTAAGGTGGTTCCTAGCCCTAGGCTAGAAAGAAGGATTGCGAGGACGTAGGGGTTCATTGGCGGGGGAGGGATTTTAACCGTCATGTTCGGGGTATGGGCCCGAAAGCTTAATTAGCTGACCCTGCCTTAGAAAGTGGTGTAAAGGAAGCACTTGGAGTTTTGATCTCCAGGGTTTGGGTTCAAATCCCTTCTTTCTAAAGTTAAAAGGAGCTGAAGGGACTTTAACCCTTGTAATTCACTCTATCAAAGTGGCCCTTTGTGTACTCAGGCACAGTTCCTTGTTTATAGTTGTGGTGGAAGTCCTGCTAGTGCGATCGGTAGAGCTGTATGTCATAGTACAAATGCAAGTGTTAAGGGGAGGAAATTTTTTCATACTAGATGTATTAATTGGTCGTACCGGAATCGTGGATATGAGGCGCGCACTCACAGGAATATAATTGACAATAATGCGGCTTTAATCATCAGATTAATTGTAGTAAGTTCTGGAATATTTGGTATATGTGAAGCACCTAGAAATAGTACGGCTGAGAGGGTATTTATTAGCAGAATGTTGGCGTACTCGGCCAGGAAGAATAATGCGAATGGTCCTCCTGCATATTCTACGTTGAAGCCTGATACTAGCTCTGATTCCCCCTCCGTTAGGTCAAAGGGGGCTCGATTAGTTTCTGCTAGTGTTGAGATGTATCACATTGCGGCTAGAGGTCAGGCGGGGACTAGTAATCAAATGCTTTCTTGGGTAATGTTAAGCGCTTGTAGGGTATAACCTCCGGAGAAAATAATTACTGAAAGAAGAATTAATCCTAGGCTAACTTCATAGGAAATTGTTTGCGCTACGGCCCGTAGGGCGCCAATTAGGGCATACTTTGAATTTGATGCTCATCCTGATCCTAAAATTGAGTACACTGCGAGACTTGAAATAGCTAGAATAAATAGGATCCCTAGATTGAGGTCAATAACTGGGTGGGGCATGGGAATTGGTGCTCATAAAATCATTGCTAAAGTTAGGGCCAGTGTAGGGGTAGCTAAGAATAGGAATGGGGATGATGTGGATGGATAAACTGGCTCTTTAATAAATAGTTTTACTCCGTCTGCAATTGGTTGTAGTAGCCCGTAGGGACCAACTACATTTGGGCCTTTTCGTAGTTGTATATAACCTAGTACTTTTCGTTCAATTAGGGTTAGAAAAGCCACGGCTAATAGGACTGGTACAATATAGGTTAGTGGGTTAATTAGATGAATTATTAGAGTGTTTAGCATAACTGGGGGGAGGATTTGAACCTCCGGCTAAAAGGGCTTAGGTCTTTCGCATTTAACCATGCTCTGCCACCCCAGTATGACCTTATTTTGGTTATAAGGTATTTTAGCTCTCTCTTTGTTTTATTTATTTGTTTTCATAAATTAGAGGTGGGGCATACTTGTGGTATGGGCCCCCTTTTTCCGGTCCTTTCGTACTAGGAAAAGTAGCGTTACAGATAGAAACTGACCTGGATTGCTCCGGTCTGAACTCAGATCACGTAGGACTTTAATCGTTGAACAAACGAACCCTTAATAGCGGCTGCACCATTAGGGTGTCCTGGTCCAACATCGAGGTCGTAAACCCTCTCGTCGATATGGGCTCTGGGAGAGGATTGCGCTGTTATCCCTAGGGTAACTTGGTTCGTTGATCGGCAATAAATTACCGGATCATTATTGGTCAGATGTTCTGTGGCTTAGAGATGTTTCTCTTGGTTTTAGGATTAAAATCCCCTTCCACTTGAAGGTTTTTTTCTACTCCGTGGTCGCCCCAACCGAAGGTAATATTTTATGTTTCGTAAGGTTTTTACTTTTTATTGAGTTGTTTAACACGATTAAAATTTGTACCTTAAGCTCCAAAGGGTCTTCTCGTCTTGTATTATTATACCCGCTTCTGCACGGATAAATCAATTTCACTGACTGGAAGAGGGAGACAGTTAAGCCCTCGTTTGGCCATTCATACAGGTCTTTATTTAAAAGACAAGTGATTGCGCTACCTTTGCACGGTTAAAATACCGCGGCCGTTAAACTTGTGGTCACTGGGCAGGCTGGACCTCCAATACTTACTTATGTTGCAGGAGGCGATGTTTTTGGTAAACAGGCGAGGCTTATGTTTGCCGAGTTCCTTCCTTTTCTTTTAGTCTTTCCTTTGGGGCACTCCAGTGTGGGGAAAACGATGTCTTGTTGTGGATCTTTCTTGGGTTAAAAATTCACACTGCTCTCTTTGGTTGAGTTCGTTAATTGCCAATGGTTAGTCCGGTTTGGCTTACACTTGTGCTAGGAGAAGGGCTGAGCCTTCTTGTTACTCATTTTAGCATAATCTCTTTCATGTTGGCATGAACTGGCCTAATACTATCTAGGGGAATAAGATTTATTATCGGTATAATAAATTTCTTTCTGTCTGAGCTTTGACGCTTTCTATTTAGGTGGCTGCTTTTGGGCCCACTAGAACAGGGTATTTTATATATTATGATCTTTTTCCTCCTTAAAAGGTTGTATCCTTTGTTTAAGGGGCTGTACCCCCTTAAACTAACTCTCATATGTATCTCCTGATATCTTAATTGTATATTTTGATTTGAGGTAAAATGAGGCTGAACTTCTATCCATTTCTTAGGCAACCAGCTATCACCAGATTCGGTAGGTCTATCACTTCTACCCGGAGCTCTTCCCACTCTTTTGCCACAGAGACGGGTTGGCCCTAATAGGCTGTCTCGGGGTAGCTCATCTGGTTTCGGGGTTTCAAACTAAAGGTCTCTTTGCTTGATGTTTACTAACTAAATCATGATGCAAAAGGTACAAGATTTAATCTTTGCTTTTTTGTGCTTGTATAAATTATTTCATTTCTCTTTCAGCTTTCCCTTGCGGTACTTTTTCTATCGCTTAAAATATAGAACCTTTTCTGTCTCCCATACTAAGGTAAAAGAATGGTTTAATTTTTTGTGTTTTGTCAATTTTATTTCAGTTATATTGTTTGGTTAATATAGACGGTTAAGCTAGCTATTTGGCTCAGGATAATCCAACTTGCATGGATGTTTTCTCGGTGTAGGGGAGGTGCTTAACTAACTCAGCCATATCCTGGTTTGATCCAAGTGCACCTTCCGGTACACTTACCGTGTTACGACTTGCCTCCCCTTCGTAAGTGCTAAAGTATTAAATATCTTAGGTGCGTTTTAATGGGGAGAGTGACGGGCGGTGTGTACGCGTCTCATGGCCGGGTTCAAAAGAATATTCTATTTCTTTTTACTACTAAATCCTCCTTCAAGTACTATTTCATGGTGCATATTCGTAATATTCTATTAGTAGAAAATGTAGCCCATTTCTTTCCACCTCATGCGCTACACCTGGACCTGACGTTCTGGGCTGTGCCCATCTTGCTTACTTTTCTACTCTCACAAGGTAAGCTGACGACGGCGGTATATAGGCTGATATAGCTAGAAGTGGTGAGGTTAAACGGGGATTATCGGTTCTAGAACAGGCTCCTCTAGGGGGGTTTGAGACACCGTCAGGTCCTTTGGGTTTTAAGCTAATGCTCGTAATATCCTGGCGGGCATTTAATTGTATTTACATGCCTAAGTTTACGGCTAAGCATAGTGGGGTATCTAATCCCAGTTTGTTTCTTAGCTTTCGTGGGGTCGGGTATATTTGATTAAAGCTACTTTCGTTTAATAGGGTCTCGGGCACCTAGAAGCGTATAACGGCCGAAGGGCTATTTGGCTTTATTTTTACTTAACCTTAACCACTCTTTACGCCGTGTACTATCAACTAGGGCCTCTCGTTTAACCGCGGTGGCTGGCACGAGTTTTACCGGCTCTTTTAACACTAACTGAGTCAAGCTTTCACTTATAACTTAATGTTTATCACTGCTGAATTCCCTTGGGGGTGTGGCTGAGCTGGGTGTCTTGGGCTAAATTAAATTGTGCCTGATACCTGTTCTTCTTTCCTGGGTGGGGGTGGTATATATTCACTGGGGTGCGGATACTTGCATGTGTAAGTTGTATTATAGCTGATAATAAGATTGGGACCAAACCTTTGTGCATGCGGAGTTTTTTAAGACCCATCTTGGCATCTTCAGCGCCATGCTTTAAAATTAAGCTACGCTAGC